AAATATTATAATTGGATCGTTCGATCACTTTTCAGTCATTCATTGAATGATAAATCACTACAAGTGAAGGAGATACACGATTTAAATAACGAAAGATCCAATATTTAAAAATTGTATCTAAAATGACTGGAAAAGTAGAAACAAGACCGGATATAATTTGATCATTATGAGCAAATCCAAAATCTTTGTAGACAGAGCCAATCATTAATTCCCAACCGTGGGGCGAATGGAATCCTATACATAAATCAGTTAATAAAAGAATAGAAAAAGCTTTTATTGTGTCGCTTAAGTTGTATAGGAATTCTTGAAACCAAGAGTTAAGAATAAAAAGTTCTTCATTACCTAGAATAGAATAACCACTTAGAATACCGAAACAGATTATATTTGTCGAGAAGTGTAAAATTGTATGGATGCGATCCTCGTTGTGCATCTTGATCAATTGGATCGTTTCTTTGTAGATTTCGATGCGAGGCTTTTGTAAATGTGTTTCCGGGTATTCCTTTATCATTTCGTCCAAACGTAAGAGTTCCTCTAAGTCTATGAATTCTTTTAGAATACTCTTTTCTTGAATATCATTCAAAAAAATTTCGGATTGCCTAGTATTCCACCAATTAGTAAACCAAGATTCCAGACTTTTATTAAATGAGAGAGAGATCCACCAAGGCAAAAATACTATAGATGCAAGATATAGAAGGGAAATTAATACTTTCTTTTTTGCCATTTTTTCGTCTGTGAATTTTAAAATTTTTAATGAACGCACCTCATTCGTCGACTCTATATGATACTAATATTTCTATCAAGCATAAGTTCTATTACAAATCAAGCATAAGTTCTATTCCAAGTCATCGATGTATTTCCGGATTTTTTTGTGATTCAGTACAGCGGTTAGTCCTTGAATTTAGAAAGAATATAGAATAAGAAAGAGCCCTCTTCAAATTAATAGTAGTCAGATTTCGAGACGAAAGAACTCCCGTTCTATCAAAATATCAAATATTTAGAAAAAAAAATTCTTTACTTTATGATTTATGATGAAATGTTTTGTTTTGATATATGATGAATCTATCATTTAGATTTGTTACTGAATTGAGTTAAGTGGATTTACATACGCATAAAAAAAATTGTGGACATAAACAATTTAGTTTTAGAATTGTTTCATATACGTTTGCTTTGGCTCGAGTAAGCGTTCTGAAGAAACTTCAGTTAAGTTATGCTATAGAAAAAAAGAGGATTCTTGAGTTTTTTATCTCTTGCAAAGTATTCATTCTTCAGTTCCTTTTTTCAAAATACTTCAATTGGTACACGCAAGAAATAGGCCAATTCAGCAGCTTTTTGCTCAATCTCTCGTGGAGTAAAATTCTCATCAGTACGAGTCAAGGGAATGGCTCCTTGTCCTTTTATTTCCATATAAAGGACACGACGAGCATAAATACCCTCTTTAATTTCTATTCTGATGGACTGAATGTCTTTCATAAGGAATCGGAGGAATATGCGACGATTTTTTCCAGGAAATCCCCAACGAAAAATACACACTATGCCCTCTTTTATATCGAATCGATCATAACCACTACCTACATTCCACGAAATTGTGCACCACAAATAGGAGCTAATAAAAAGACCTGCGATCCCATAGAAAGACATCACGATACCTTGTGGAAAAAAAATTATTTGCTGAGAAGGAAATAAAGATAGAAAATTCCTACCAAAATAACTGGACGTTCCAACCAATAAAAACCCTAATGAACCTAAAAAAAGAATAAAGGCCCAACAGAAATTACTTGTTTTTCGAGACCCCGCTATAAGTTCTACCCATATACGTTCTGATCGCCAACTCATACTCTAACTAGACCTAGTTGCATTTTATTGGAATTGGTAGAATAACAAAAATAATTTTTTTTTACTTTTTTTTGTTTCCGAAGTAACTCTCATCAACCAGCACTATTATGATGTGAACCTTTAGGGATAATTCATCGAATTTCTTAGATCCAAACTAAAATAATAACATCCCTTTCATATGATTTCCTAATACATATAGATATATTTACTTTACATTTCAGAAATTCTCCCCGATCCCGATCTATTTGAAAATAGTTATAATTCATTTATCATGTTTACACATACATAAGAGCTTATGCCCGAAGGAAGCCGCATATTATACCATATTTTACTAAATAGATATCCGTGTTATGATCCAAGTAAGTCTTGAAAAAAATATATATATAAGATTTGTCCTTGTTGTATCTAAAAAATCTTGTTTTTTTGAACATAAAGAGATAAAGAAGCCATTGCAATTGCCGGAAATACTAAGCCCACTAAAGGCACAAAAATGGAGGGGAGACTGTTGAGAGTTATCATAGAATGGGTACCTCGATTTAATATTTGTACCTGTTATTTATTGTTATATTTATTGTTTTATATTTGAACCTTATATTGTTATAAAGATATCTTATAATTCATATATAATTGTTATATTATACTAAGTATACCTAAGTGAGTATATATATACTTAATAGGGATAGGGAGTCTATAAGTATATGTTTTAAGAAATATATATTAATTAATAAAATACAATAAATATATAAATAAATGGACCTATTCATCTTTCTACATGTTTCTAATTCATCTTTCTACATGTTTCTACATGAAATATATATATACGATAATCCACCCTTTTTATATTCGTATTAGTAGTTATTATCTTTTCTTGTCTTATAAATTTCATAATTTAATAAAATTTTAAAGTATTTCCTAAAAACTCCCAAAGAATTCGTTATAATACGATCCAACAAAAAGGATTCTTAGTGGGGGATTGTTTTCGGGAGATATAGAAAGATGCAAGACCTTGTTAACTAATTCCACGGAAGAAAGCGAAAGAATTCACTCTTTTATTTTGAAAGAATTCACTCTTTTGTTTAATAGAGATTTCCTAGTTAGTATTAGTAACCAGGAATATCGATAAAAAAAGATCCGGATGGTTCTTTCTACAATTCAATCTTATGTTACCAAAGTCAAAATCCATTCTTCGGATTTTGACTTTGATTCCTATAAATTAAATAACTACTTGATCACCACACATAAAAAAATTTATTAAGTTTTATTAAATTAATACTCTTATTAAATATTAAATTAAGACTCTAAGGCTCTAAGGCTCTAATCTAATTTTCATTCAAAGGAAAGAAAGCATGTAGCCGAAATAACTCACTCAGAACGCCCTTTAAAGGATTACGTGGTACGATTGGATCGAATAAGCCCTTATGGAATAAATATTCAGCCACTTGTGAATCCTCAGGTACTGTCTTATTCAATGTTTGTTCAATTACTCTTTTACCTGCAAATGCAATATAAGCATTGGGTTCGGCAATAATGATATCTCCCAACATACCAAAACTAGCCGTCACCCCGCCTGTGGTAGGGGATGTAAGGATTGCTACATAAAATAACTTTTTATTTAATTGATAATCATATAAAGCGGAAGATATTTTAGCCATTTGCATCAAGCTCAAGCTTCCTTCTTGCATGCGTGCTCCTCCGGAAGCACACACTAGAATAAGAGGTAAAAATTGATTGGTAGCATACTCGGCCAAACGTGTGATTTTTTCGCCCACTACAGATCCCATACTACCACCCATAAACTGAAAATCCATAACACCAATTGCTACGGGAATACCATTTAGTTGACCTGTGCCTGTTTGAACAGCCTCAGTTAATCCTGTATTTTTTTGATAAGAATCAATACGATCTTTATAAGGTTCCTCCTCCGAATGAAATTCAATGGGATCCAGAGAGACCATGTCTTCGTTCATAGGATCCCAAGTACCGGGATCAATCGAAAGTTCGATTCTATCAAAACTACTCATTTTCAAATGACATCCACATTGTTCACAAATATTCATTTTTGATTTTAAAAATTTCTTATAATTTAATCCATAACAATTTTCGCATTGAATCCACAAATGACTGTATTTTTGAGTTACATTTAAATTATTAGAACTTATACTAAAATCACTATCATCTGTGCTAGTTTTTATACTGGAACTCTCGCTTTTACTACTATTTACGCTTTCGCCACAAATGTAACTATAAATGTAGCTGTCACTGTAATTGTTACTGTTGCTTAAAATATAACTATCAATACAAATTTGAGAACCAAGATAACTGTCAATACAACTATTAATGTGATTATTCCAACTATGATGAGAATTAGTATCATACATGTAACGATCGTGGCGAGTATCGTCACTTTGGGGTGCATTATTCATATAACTAGAAGTCTGATAACTATAAAAAGAACTTTTTAGTTCACTTAGAAAAGAACGGTTGTTGTCAATCTCAAAATTTTGATTTTCAATATCAAAATATATGGAATAACTGTCCCTATTACTATCCCTAACGAAAAAAGTGTCATCAGATATGAAATTCCGAATGTATCTGTCGCCGACTAAATGATCAACATTACTGTAATTAGAATTAGACTTGTCGCTAAAATTTAAAATGTCTTTATCCATATCATTTAAAATTGGATCTTCACTTACACTGGTATTTTCAAAAGGACCAAGACTGTCCATTGATTTACTTAGCCTACACCTGTATTCTAACTCCCCGTTAAACAACATCGAATCGAACCGCCATTTTTCCATAGAACTTTCTTGCCCCTCATTTCCATGAAAATACAATAGATGAATAGTCATTCGATGAAAATCATTTGAATATTCCGATCAGAATAAGCATATAAATCCAATCACTAGGGTTAGTAACTAATAACGAGGGGATATTGAAAAAAAAAAAAAAGTAGTTTCTCCTATGCTATGAATTTAAAGGAATATAAAGAACCTTTTTCGTAAAATCTCGCCTACTAATATAATAAGTTTATATTTCAACACAGAATGAAAAGGACAATATACAGGATGGGTAGAAGAAGTTGTGATACTTGGCTCGATCATGATCCAAAAACGCAGGATCCGGAGATAATAATATATAAAAAAAATAGTATAAGAATGCACCAA